CCCTTTAACTATTAAAGGGATTAAAGGAACGAATCACACTTTTACCACTAAACTATACCCGCTACAATGCCATTATTACATATAAATTGACCTTTTGTCGAACAAAGTAATCGGGGGTGTAATAAAAAAGATCTGAAATTGAAAAAAAAAATTAGAAAATTCTAGGGTTGACGCGTAGACTTAAATAAAATTAGTAAAAGCAGATTTGATTCCATTTTTTTTTTTCAATTTCAGATCTTTTTTGTCTAAAAATTCATCGGATGAGTCTTTTTAACTTTAACAAAAAAGGCCCGGCTGGGGACTGACCAGGCCAGGCTATTAAAATAAAAAAGATCTTTTACTTGTGTTTTGACGAGACAAAATAAAAAAAGGATTCTCTATTTCTATTATTGTGGTTTTATTTATTTCGCTTTTCAGTTCGCGCCTTTTCTTTATCTAATCTTTATCTAAATTTTTGATATAAATAGAATTACTGAGAAAGTTCTATAAAAAAAGTTATATAATAGTAATATATATATATATATATATATTTATATTTATATAATATAAATAGGTGATAAATATATTTATATAATAAAAAAGAAATTATATATATATAATAAAATATAGAAAATGAAAAAATATATATAATCTAAAGAATAATCTATAAAAAAAATAAAGCTTTTTAAGAATAAAGTGGAGTTCAAGCCTTTTTTTTCTAATGAACCTAATTAAGTATCCCTTTTCGATTAGGAGAGATGGCTGAGTGGACTAAAGCGTTGGATTGCTAATCCATTGTACGAGTTAATCGTACCGAGGGTTCGAATCCCTCTCTTTCCCTTTTTCCTTTTGATGATGTGTAATAGATAAAATCCTACTAAAATTCGACCATTTCCACTAATTAAATAAAGCAATAAAAAACCTTTCTTTTTTATTCTTCACGTCCCGGATTACGTCCTGGATCATTAGATAGGAATCCAAATATGAAGAGAGAAACAAAGAATATAACTACAGTGTATACAAAAAGTTTGAGAGTAAGCATTACACAATCTCCAAGATCTTACTAAAAAAAAAAAGAGAATAGATTCTCTATTTTTATACCAAATATCTAATTTTGATACCAATAAATCAAGTGATTTATTCTTTTCGAGAAAAAAAATAAAAAAAAAGTTTCAGAAAGTCATTTGTAATAAGATATATAGTCGAGGCTTTCATATTCAAACAGATTTGCATACCAACATCTAGATATTTTTTTTTTGTGAACTCGAATCTAATTAGGTTCTTTCATTTAGGGAAAAGAGGATAAAATTTAGGAAATAGAATGATCCAGATTTCGTATGGCTACCAAAAAAATTGCATGTTTGAATTGAGAGTTCGTTCATACGTCAAGATTTTTTTGATCTTTGGAATTGTTGGAAGAATCAAAATCGTGAATTTTTTTAAGACAGTATTAAGAATTTCATCGAAAACTTACAGCGGCTTGCCAAACAAAGGCTAAGAGAAGAAAGAAAAGAGGTATTACGGGCATAACATCTACGATTGGATTTAAAAAGGCGTAGGCCTCCGGCAATTTGGCGACTAAAAAAGTGCTTGAAAAAAGGGCAGAATTCAAACAAATACAGATCAAATTAAATATATTAAGCATAACAAAAATGGGTGTTCTTGTGGATAATTTTATTTTGATTGAGTTATTAATATATTTTTTATATAAGGAAAAAAATAAAAAAAGATAGTCTAAAAAGACTTTGTTGAACTTACTCAATCAAAAATCCTTTCATTCTCTTATGAGAATTAAAGAAATAATATTTTCATACAATATGTTAATTGAATTCTATGTAATGATCAATAAAGTAAGTTTGATTTGCTATCTACACGTGTCAAAACTCTAACACCAATGTAATCTATATTTAATTTGGGTTTAAATTGAATTGACGAACAACCAATAGCAATATTACTCTTTTAGTAGTCTTGAATAAAAATCGAAATGGGGCGTAGCCAAGCGGTAAGGCAACGGGTTTTGGTCCCGCTATTCGGAGGTTCGAATCCTTCCGTCCCAGAGTACCGGAATCAATTTCTGTTTAAAAATCTAATATTTTTTAAGAATAAAATATTGAAATGAAAAGAAGAATAACCTTATTTTTCAGCATTTCAACCGAATTCAAAAAAATCTATTTGCTTTTTTAATTTGTGTGTGATGCGGGTTAAGTAAGGTAGAACCATAGATTCTAAGAGTGTTAATAAAAAAAATCTATATTTATATATATATATAAATATAGATTTCTATTCAAATTTTAGATTTTACATATATACAATCTAATATGGGATTCGTTTGAATTCTGACTGAACCTTTTACGCGTAAATTCACTATTCCATTCATAGAGAAAGAAAAAGTATAGATTACGATATACTGACTGAACTATGACTATTCATGATTCCATACTTGAATCAATTACACAAACTAGAGGAATGTTATGGTAAAACTTCGTTTAAAACGATGTGGTAGAAAGCAACGTGCGACTTGAATTGAAGGACATGATCTGCTGTGGATTTTTTGATCCGCCACTTTTTATATAGGAATAGAGGTGCTCTTGGCTCGACATTTTGTGTTCTATTTTACTAGAGTTCTACACTTTTTTGGAATATAAAAAAGAGTACAGGATGGAGCTCGAGGAGAATATAAAGTTTTTATTCCTTTCGCAGGAGTAAGGATCTAGGGTTAGTGCGAATCAATAAGTTGGAACAACTTCGTAAGTCTTTTTATTTTTATATTGAAAAAAAGCCCTTTCAAGCAATTTTACAATGGAAAAGGAAATTTTCTGAAAATTGTAAAATTCTTTGAATAAAAAGTCTATCATGCGTGAATCAAGCGTTTATATGATTCTTTGATAGAAAGAAAAGAAATCATAAAAAAAAATAAGGGGCTTGTTGCTGCCCTTTTTTAATAAAACGATTTAAGATCACCGAAGTCATGTCTAAACCCAAAGATTCAAAGTAAGGATAAAGAATCCTGAAACAAGGAAATCCAGTTTTCAATTGTTTGAACAACTAGATTAGAACGAAGAATCAAATTTGATTCTAAAAAAATGAGACAAACAAAAAAGGGTTAGAGACTACTCAATAAAAAAAGTACTTAAGGATTCTCTGTTGAGATATTTGAGAGTTATTTAACTTGAGTTATGAGAGTACGAATGTTACGAATGCTTTTTATGGAAAAAATATTTAGGGTTTCAATACTGGCTAATTTATTTAATGTTTTTAGTAATCTATTTAATATTTGAATTTTATACAGAGAGGTAACTTCTATTCAGTGCATTTTTTTTCTCGAGCCGTACGAGGCCAAAACCTCTTATACGTTTCTAGGGGGGGGTATTATTCATATACATCTATCCCAATGAGCCGTTTATCGAATCGTTGCAATTGATGTTCGATCCCGAAGAGAAGGAAGAGATCTTCACAAGGTGGGTTTTTATGATCCGATAACAAATCAAACTTATTTAAATCTTCCTGTTATTCTCGATTTTCTTAAAAAAGGCGCTCAACCAACAAGAACAGTTCATGATATTTCAAAGAAGGCAGGGATTTTTACGGAATTAAGTCTTAATAAAACGAAATTGAATTAATGAAATATAAAAAAGAGGATGTGAAAGACTCATATATAGCTTGGTATCAAATTTTATCTACTTTTTTCTTTCCTCCTCTTTCGCTCCCATCATATCATATTTATTTTGATTTATTCGAATTTCGATTTATTATTAGCTAAGGTACGAATACTAAAAAAAACCCTGCTAACAACTACTATGTTTTATAATCATAAACAAATTTATGAAAACAATTTTGGATCTATATTATATAAATTCTAATTTTTGTATAAATACAAAATTTTACTGTATAGAAAATAATACTGTATATAAATTAATATATTAATTCTGAATATAAATCTCTAATATATATATTAATATATATATTAGTTTATAAATATATATATTATTATATTATATGAATAATTTTTGAATTATTCATAACAAATTAAAGGCCATAAAAAATGGGTCTAAAAAAAGTATAAAAAGATTTGAGATTACCCTACACTGGCTTAGTTTTCATTCATTGTATGAACTAACAAACCAAGGGGTTAAGCTTTTTTATTTATTTTTTCTGTTCTTTTCACTATGTTAAAAATTAACAATCATATTGACAACAGTGTATGGACCAAATATAATTCTCTCATAGATAAATGGATCTATTTATCCCTGACGCACACATTATTGGATTTTTTTTTTATTCTGGTTGTATCTACATATTTGCAGTACTTTCTTTTTTTGTTTTTGGGGGGTTGCTAACTCAACGGTAGAGTACTCGGCTTTTAAGTGCGACTAGCATCTTTTACACATTTATATGAAGAAAAGGATTCGTCCAGATCCGCGGTAGAGTTTGTAAGACCACGACTGATCCTGAAAGGAATGAATGGAAAAAATAGCATGTCGTATCAAGGGAGAATTCAGATAACATTTTTTTTTGCTTTCCTGATCGGTACAACCTTCGTTTTCGATGTCGAAAAAAAAAAAAAAAAAGGAATTCCAATTTGGGTCAAGTGAATAAATATAAATGGATGGATAAAAAACCCAGTTTTCCTGATTCCAGGAAAAAAAAAAGAAACGAGCTTCCATTCGTAATTTGAAAAATTACCCGATCTAATTAAATGTTAAAAATAGATTAGTGCCTAATACGGGTATGGGAAGGAATTTTTTCTTGCGTGTTATTATAAATTTTTCATGAGTCCTAATTATTTTTTTCCCTAGTCCGTTTGGGTTAGGTTGGAGATGGATGTGTAAAAGAAGCAGTATATTGATAAAAAAATATATATATAATATATATTGTTCCAAAATCAAAAGAGCGATTAGGTTAAAAAAATAAAGGATTTCTAATCATCTTGTTTTGTTATTCTATAATATAACGAACAGAAACCTATTAAAGATCGAGAATCCGGTTAGCAGTCTACCTGTTTATGAGGTATCTATTGCTTT